CTAAATAATAATAACAGGTACAAATAGTAAATCGAGGTACCCATTCTATGACAAATCTTACCTTTCCCTCTGTTTTGGTCCCTTTAGTAGGCCTAGTATTTCCGGCAATCGCAATAGCTTCTTTATTTCTTCATATTCAAAAAAACAAAATTGTTTAGAGGCGAGGGCACAAAATCTCATCTATTTTTTTTTAACTGACGCTTGTATCATAACACAGATATCCATTTAGCAAAATTTGGTATATTTGGTATAAGTGGCTTCCGCCGAAAATCTCCCAAAAATGCTATATTCTATCTATTTTCAAATAGACCCAACTCGGCGGATGGCTGAACTGTAAAGTTGGTGTATCTATATACATGTGGCTATCTTTAGTGAGATCATACGAAGGGTATGTTATTAGTTTAGATCTAACCAATTTAATGAATTACTCCTAAAGGTTCACATCAAACTAGTGCTAGTTGATGCGAGTTACTTCGGAAACAAACGGACTAAAGTCAAATTCATTTGGGGTATTCTCTCAATTCCAAAAAAAGCAACTGGATCAAGTATGAGTTGTCGATCAGAACATATATGGATAGAACCTATAACGGGGGCTCGAAAAACAAGTAATTTCTGCTGGGCTGTTATCCTTTTTTTAGGTTCATTAGGATTCTTGTTGGTTGGAACCTCGAGTTATCTTGGTAGAAATTTGATATCTTTATTTCCGTCTCAGGAAATAGTTTTTTTTCCGCAAGGAATTGTGATGTCTTTCTATGGGATCGCGGGTCTTTTTATTAGCTCCTATTTGTGGTGCACAATTTCGTGGAATGTAGGTAGTGGTTATGATCGATTTGATAGAAAAGATGGAATAGTGTGTATCTTTCGTTGGGGATTTCCTGGAAAAAATCGTCGGGTCTTCCTCCGATTTCTTATAAAAGATATTCAGTCCGTCAGAATAGAAGTGAAAGAGGGTCTTTTTGCTCGTCGTGTCCTTTATATGGATATCAGAGGCCAGGGAGCCATTCCATTGACTCGTACTGATGAGAATTTTACTCCACGGGAAATGGAACAAAAAGCTGCTGAATTGGCCTATTTCTTGCGTGTACCAATTGAAGTTTTTTAATAAATGAAGCCGAGAAATGAATGCTTTCTCAGCAGGAGAGCAAAAAAAGAAAGAATCCCCTTTTTCTATAACATAACTTATAACTTAATTGAGGTTTCTTCAAAACATTCATTCGAGTCAAAGCAGACATATATGGAATAATAATAAAATAAAATTTTTCCGGGCATTTATCGAAAGGAGATATGTGCTTCGAATTCGACCAATTGAAATATAGGTAAACAATTTTTTTTTATTTATTCATTCGAATTTTTCGTCTATTTCGGTATTTTTTTCTAGATTCAAGGCCTAACCACGAAATCACAAATAAAAAAGAGTGAATAGATTCATAGGTTCGATAACTTGTAATAGAAGAGATGCATGAGAGAAATATTAGATTACATAGAGTCGACGAATGAGATGGGTTCATTAACAATTCACAGACGAAAAAATGGAAAAAAAGAAAGCATTCACTCCTCTTTTATATCTTGCATCTATAGTATTTTTGCCCTGGTGGATTTCTCTCTCATTTCAAAAAAGTCTGGAATCATGGGTTACTTATTGGTGGAATACTAGGCAATCCGAATTTTTTTTGAATGATATTGAAGAAAAGAGTATTCTAGAAAAATTCAGAGAATTGGAGGAACTCCTCTTCTTAGAGGAAATGATCAAGGAATACTCGGAGACACATCTACAAAACCTTCGTATAGGAATTCACAAAGAAACAATCCAATTAATCAAGATACACAACGAGGGTTGTATTCATACGATTTTGCACTTCTCGACAAATATAATCTGTTTCATTATTCTAAGCGGTTATTCTATTTTGGGTAATAAAGAACTTGTTATTCTTAACTCTTGGGCTCAGGAATTCCTATATAACTTAAGTGACACAATAAAAGCTTTTTCTCTTCTTTTATTAACTGATTTATGTATCGGATTTCATTCGCCCCATGGTTGGGAACTGCTGATTGGCTTTGTCTACAAGGATTTTGGATTTGTTCATAATGATCAAATAATATCTGGCCTTGTTTCCACTTTTCCAGTCATTCTAGATACAATTTTAAAATATTGGATTTTCCGTTATTTAAATCGCGTATCTCCGTCACTTGTAGTGATTTATCATTCAATGAATGACTGAAAAAATTATCTACCTAATCCAATTCCTATTAGAATGTTTCTTACTTTGCAGTTGTACAGAAGCAAAGCATTGAAAATCACTTTAGATTTCTACCCATCCCGGGGATTCATCCTATATTCCTATATATTAATCCAGTCAATTTATTCCAGTAAATAACAGAATCGTGGATAGGAAACTCCATTAGTAACCTACCCCAATTTATTGTAGAAATTTTCGGGATCAATGGTTGGACCATGCAAACTAGAAATACTTTTTCTTGGATAAAGGAACAGATTACTCGA